GTTGATAGAGAATCAAAGGGGATTTACCAAAGAATAACGAAATGCTATGGTTCTTACATATAATTTATTTTTATTCAGAAGTAATTCGCGGGATCTTGCACCCTTTTCTTAGTTAGATTCTTAGTTAGTTAGAACAGAAAAAGGTACAGCTGGTTGGATCCAACCGATTCTTGAAATAAACAACTCGCACACACTCCCTTTCCAAAAAAGATCAATACACCAATCACTACACTTAGATTTATTGGATTTGTTGCTAAAATATCGGTATTAACCCCGAAACTCCCGGCAGATGGCCAGTGGCCTAAAGAAAGGAAAGAATCGGTTACATTTTTCATATGATCTCCTCTTATATAGACTAAAAAACCGAACAGAGTTATTTTTTTATTACCTCTTTTCTTCTTTTATTCTATATTCTATTTGTTTATTTCCTATTTTAAAATCGAGTTAAATTAAAGAATATTCGAATTATAAACTACGAACTGCTCCTTTTGTTACAACATTTCCCCAAAATTGTTTTCCTTGGACTACGAACGGGAAGGATGAAAGCGAGTTGGTATGCTAATTCCTCACCCGCAAATCAGCCCTTCCCGTAGGTTATTTTCTCAAAAAATACGTAATTGTAGGAGTTTAATTTGGATATAATTCGAAAAAGCAAACGACAAGTCCAAGCCAATAAAATATGAAAAAATAAAAAATTTTCATATTTCTAAAATTAAACAAAAGGATTCGCAAATAAAAGTGCTAATGCTACAACCAGTCCATAAATTGTTAAAGCTTCCATAAACGCTAGACTAAGCAATAGAGTGCCTCGTATTTTTCCCTCAGCTTCAGGCTGTCTCGCGATACCCTCTACAGCTTGACCCGCGGCAGTTCCTTGACCAACCCCAGGTCCAATAGAAGCAAGCCCTACAGCCAATCCAGCAGCAATAACAGAAGCGGCAGAAATCAGTGGATTCATGATAAGTTCCTCGTACCAAAAAAAAGAAATGGTTAATGATACAATCAACCAATGAATTATGACTTAATTATTCCGTCGCTAGGATTCATCCAGTCGAAGTAACTAAGAACTTCGAATATAATTATATTATTGAATCATCAGAACTACTTAGATTTATTTTTTTTAGTTTCTATTCGCAGAGCCCTTGTGAACCCATACGACTTCTGCTCTTCCATTTCTTGGTTCCGAACTGTTGAATTATTTCTTGATTTCATCTGTTTATTAATTCACAGTCATAATGAAACAGAAGACTTTTATTGACTATTGAAATCCCTATCTCCTCTCCAATTTCACAGTAATAGAGCAAATTATATCTTTAGTTCATATATAACAAGTCAATATCTAATATCACATATACGTGTTTTTCTTCTATAACGTAAACAAACCAGTCATTCATCTTAAATTGAATTAATTAAGTGTCGAAATAACTACAAAAGTTGGCTTATAGCCATTCAATTATATTACATATACCCCAATCAATTACATTACATATACCTGGTTCTAAACCTACTTAACCAAAATTTTGATGAATCCTTTTTTCGTATTTTCGTAAATTCTTTTCTCCCTTTCCTTTTCTTTATCCTTATTCCCACGGATACAAGGGAAATGGAAAAATGGATTAAGTAAATTATTGCATAGAAATCAAATTATTTTATTGATCTAAGTTCATGCAATTTATTATTTATAATAATTTTCTTTTGGTCAATTCTTGAACAAAAGCAACTGAAACCAGAATTGTTTCGCCCTTTTGTTTAATCACACCACATATCATAAACATATACTACAAGTATTCTTATGCAAAATTCAAACTATTCAATAATTTTATTATTTGAAATTTGACACAGGCTTACCAACATAAAACGAATACTCATTGAGAGGGTTAAATTAAACGGACGGAAGGGTTTAGGAAAAAGATCCTTTAGATCTCTTTCCTTTCTTTTTACAAGTCTCTAATATCGTAACTTTTTTCTATTACTCTAGATTGTATATAGCCCAAATTGTATATTTCCGAAGTAAATACTATCTTGAGCCGCGCATATGGGCTAAAAAAAGACTATTTCAATGATGGCCCTCCATGGATTCACCTATATACGCCGCAGCTAAAGTTGCAAAAATAAGAGCTTGAATACCACTTGTAAATAATCCAAGGAACATAACAGGTATAGGAACCACTGAAGGTACTAAAGAAACAAGAACAACAACGACTAATTCATCAGCTAAGATATTCCCGAAAAGTCGAAAACTAAGTGATAAGGGCTTTGTGAAATCTTCTAAGATGTTGATTGGTAAAAGGATTGGAGTTGGCTGAATATATTTCCCGAAATAACTTAATCCCTTTTTGCTAAGACCCGCATAGAAATATGCCACTGACGTAAGTAAAGCCAAAGCTACAGTAGTATTTATATCATTCGTGGGTGCGGCTAACTCTCCATGAGGTAATTGTATTATTTTCCAAGGTAAAAGAGCTCCTGACCAATTAGAAACAAAAATAAATAGAAACATAGTTCCAATAAAAGGAACCCAAGGACCGTACTCTTCGCCAATTTGAGTTTTACTTACATCTCGAATAAATTCAAGAACATATTCGAAGAAATTCTGCCCGCCAGTCGGAATAGTTTGCGGGTTACGAACAGCTATAGCGGCTGAACCTAATAAGATAGCAATTACAACCCAAGAAGTAATAAGTACTTGACCGTGGACCTGGAAACTCCCTATTTGCCAATAGAAATGTTGGCCTACTTCCACACCGGATATATCGTATAACCCCTTTAGTGTGTTGATGGAACATGATAGAACGTTCATATTGCCCTCTAAAAAAATAAAACTTTAAATAAAAATTTTTTGATTCAACCACCTGCCTACTTGAATCGGATATTTTGAATACTAACTAAACTAACTAATTACATAATATCCCCAGTTCTTTTTATTTCTTTTTTAGAATTAAGAAAAAAGAGTAAGCTATTCCCGAAATCTATGGGACTTCCGAAGTAAGTTATTTATCTTATTATTAATCAAGGATTTCTTATATAGCTAGAACGCCCTTCACAAATTGCGAATACTAATTTGTTAAGAATTAATCGGATTGAAGATATAGCGTCATCATTTGCTGGAATCGAAATATCTGCGATATCGGGGTCACAATTTGTATCGATTAAACAAATTGTTGGAATTCCCAAAGTGATACACTCTCGCAAGGCCGTATATTCTTCGTGCTGATCGACGATGATTACAATATCGGGTAACCCTGTCATATATTTAATTCCGCCCAGATATGTTTGCAAGCGAGATAATTGTCTTTTCAGCATAGCTTCATCTCTTTTCGGAAGACGGTTGAATTTCCCCATTTTTTGTTCCATTCTTAAGTCCCGGAACTTATAAAGCCTGGTTTCAGTAGTGGACCAATTCGTTAACATACCGCCAAGCCATTTTTTATTAACATAATGACACCGGGCCCTTATTGCAGCCCACGCTACTGAATCAGCTGCTTTATTTTTGGTACCAACAATTAAGAATTGTTTTCCCCTACTTGCCGCATCAAAAATCAAATCACAAGCTTCTGATAAAAAACGGGCAGTTTTAGTAAGATTTATAATATGAATACCTTTACGCTTTGCAGAAATATAAGGTGCCATTTTTGGATTCCATTTCCTAGTACCATGGCCAAAATGAACTCCTGCCTCCATCATCTCTTCCAAACGGATGTTCCAATATCTTCTTGTCATTTCTCCCCACACCCTCTTTCTTTTTTTGAAAAAAAAAAGAGGGAACCCTGAAACTGAAATAAATAATTGTTCCGACGGAACTTTCTCTTCTACCGTAGATAGACAACCAAAACTTTTTATTCATTATTATCTTTTCATTTTTTTGATTACCAAATAATAATAATAAAGATAGTGAAAAGGATGAACTTAGGAGTCATTAAATCCTATAAATGATTCTTTTAGTGTATCATGGAAATTCTTTGATAAGGGACGAATCCAATAATTTTCTGTGGTGGAACAAAATATCTCGCATTTCCCCCCCGAATAGATTCTTTTTTTTTGTTTCCAAAGGAATGTTGTTATGTTGTTTTGAAGGGTATACTAATCCTTTGAATCCGGTACCAACAGGTATCATCCCCCCCAAAACAACGTTCTCTTTCAGACCCTTCAACCAATCAATACGGCCCCGGAGAGCCGCCCTTGCTAAAACCCGAGCAGTTTCTTGAAAACTTGCCTCAGATATGAAACTTTGAGTATTGAGCGATGCTCTTGTTATTCCCAATAAGATGGCTCGGTAACAGATCGCTTCTTCTAAAGCGCGCCCCATTCGTTCCGCTCGTAACAATCCAATTAGTTCTCCGGGTGAAAAAACATTAGACATTCCATCTTCTGAAACCAAAACCTTTGATGTTATTTGACGTACAATAATTTCTATATGCCTATTATGAATCTGCACCCCCTGGGATCGATAAACTTTTTGTATCTTATTAACCAAAGAGATACGGCTTTGCACTATAGTTAGTTCAGCACCAATCAAAAATCCCCAGGGAATTCCAAGAATTCTTGTTATACATTCGTTCCAAACCTCAATCCTTTTTTCTAGATTCATCGATATTGAATCGATCGAACGCACTTCTAATACCTGTTCCACTTTTGGAAGACCCTGCGTTATATCACCAGATCTCGATTTTTCATAAAAAAATGTAACTAAAGTTTCTCCTTCGTAAAGGATTTCCCCATAATGGCCATGAACAGTTGCTCCCGGGGTGGCCAAAAAAGGCTTAGCGGATCGTATTACTATAGAGTCAACTTGAACAAGTATAACTTGACCCGATTTTAGGCGGGGTCTGTTTTTGGCTATACATACATTTTCACAAATCAACTGCCCAAGACTCATTATTGTAGATGTCTTTTCACAACAATTATGATCGAGAAAATACCAATTCAAATGGAATGGATTCAAAAAAATATTACTGGAGAGGTCGGGATTATAAATTTTTCCATGTTCATCCATTAAATAA